ATTGAAGAGCTGGAGGAAGAAGATGAGGAAGAATCGACGGAAGATCATGAGATTCGTTCAAGAAAAGCCAAACAGGTGTTAATTTTTACTGATAACAATCAGAATACTAATTCTGTTACTAGTATTAATAATACTAGTAATAATAATGAAGGAGAAGAAGTGGCTTTGATACGTTACTCGCAACAATCAGATTTTCGTCGGGATATAATAAAAGGATCCATGCGTGCTCAAAGACGCAAAACGGTTACTTGGGAAATGTTTCAAGCAAATGCTAATTCCCCGCTTTTTTTGGATCGAATAAACAAAACATTTTTTTTTGATTCTTTTGATCTTTCTGAAATTATAAATTTCATTTTTAGAAATGGAGTCGGTAAAGAATCAGAATCGCAAATTTCCGATTCTTCTTTTTATTTTGATAAAGAAGGGGCAAAAGAACAAGAAAAAAAGGAGGAAAATGAGCGAATAACAATAGCAGAAACTTGGGATAGCATTCCATTTGCTCAAGTTATAAGAGGTTTGATGTTAGTAACACAATCTTTTCTTAGAAAATATATTGTATTACCTTCATTGATAATAGCTAAAAATATGGGCCGTATGTTATTATTCCAATTTCCTGAATGGTACGAGGATTTGAAGAAATGGAATCGAGAAATGCACATTAAGTGCACCTATAATGGTGTTCAATTATCAGAAACAGAATTTCCAAAAGATTGGTTAACAGACGGAATTCAGATAAAGATTTTATTTCCTTTTTGTCTGAAACCTTGGCGAAGACAAAGATCTAAGGTACGATCTCATTATATAGATTCAATGAAAAAACAAGTAAAAAAAGACACTTTTTCTTTTTTAACAGTATGGGGAATGGAAACGGAACTTCCCTTTGGTTCTCCCCGAAAACAATTTGCTTTTTTTGAACCCATTTTTAAAGAATTCAAAAGAAAAATTAGAAAGCTAAAAAAACCATTTTTTCTCGTTCTAAGGGTCTTAAAGGAAAGAGGAAAATGGTCTCTACAAATTTTAAAAGAAAAAAAAGAATGGGTCATAAAAACAGCTCTTGTTATAAAGCGAATAATGAAAGAAAAAGTAAATCCGATTTTTTCATTTGAATTGAAGAAGGTGAAAGTCTATAAACCAAACAAAAATGGAAAAGATTCAAAAATAAATAATAAAATTAACCATGAAGGGACCATACCAATTCGATCTATGAATTGGACAAATTATTCACTCATAGAAAAAAAAATGAAAGATCTTTATGATAGGATAATCACAACCAAGAATCAAATAGAACAAATCACAAAAGACAATAAAAAAACAGTTTTAACCTATGATGATAAAAGAAAAGGATCAGAATCACAGAAATCTAGTTGGCAGATATTAAAAAGAAACAATATACGATTAATACGTAAATCACATTTTTTTATAAAATTTTTCATTGAAAAAATATACATGGATATCTTGCTATGTGCCATAAACATTCCCCGAATCAATATACAACTTTTTTTTGAATCAAAAAAAAAAATTATCAATAAATACACTTACAACCATGAAACAAATCAAGAAAAAATTGATGAAATAAATCCAAATAGAATGAACTTCATTTCAACTATAAAAAAGTGGGTTTCAAATACTAATATTAGTAATAAAAATTTAAATAGTTATATTTGTTTGTCTCAAGCATATGTATTTTACAAATTATCACAAACCCAATTACTTAATAAGTATAACTTGAAATATATATTTCAAGATCATGAAACCCATTATTATCTTAGGGATAAAATAAAAGATTATTGTATAACACGAGGACTATTTGATTACAAATCAAGGCATAATAAAATTAAAAAGTCTGGAATGAATGACTGGAAAAACTGGTTAAAGGGTTTTTATCAATACAATTTTTCCCGGATCAAATGGTCTCGATTAGTCCCGAAAAAATGGCGAAATAGAGTCAATCAACTTCGTATGATTAAAAATAAAGACTCAATTAAATTTAATTCATATGAAAACAAAAAAGACCAATTAAGTCATTATGTAAAAGAAGATTATTCCGTAACGGTTTCGTTCACAAAAAAAAAATTGGTTAAAAAACACTACAGATATGATCTTTTATCACATAAATATATGAATTATGAATATATTAATTATGGGGATAAGAAAAACTCCTATTTTTATGGATCAACAGTACAAGTAAAGGAGAACCGGGAAATTCCATATCTATATAATTTCAATACATCGAAATCCGACGCATTTTATCTATTGGTAAGTACAACTATTAGTGATTATCTAGAGGAAAGATATCCTATTGATACGAATATAAATCGGGATAGAAAATATTTTGATTGTAAAATTCTCCATTTTTGTCTTATAAAAAATATTGATATCGAGACTTGGACCAATGCGCATATTGGTATCAATATTAATAAAAATACTAAGACTCAAACTAATAAGTATAAAAAAAAAATGAAAAAGAAAGATATTTCATTTCATAAAGAAATAAATTCATACAAAAAAAAAAAAAACTTTTTTGATTGGATGGGAATGAATCAAAAAAGGTTATATCATAATTCTACCATAGCAAAACTAAAATCTGGGTTCTTACCAGAATTTGCGCTACTTTTTGAAACATATAAAATTAAACCATGGATTATACCAATCCAATTTCTTCTTTTAGATTTTCATAAAAATGAAAAGATTAGTCAATATGAAAGCATCAACATAAAAAAAAAAAAAAACCTTCCCATATTATCTAATCAAAAAGAATATATTGATTTAGAAAATTCTAACCAAGAAAAAAACAAACAACAATATCCAAAATATCTTGGATATGATCTAAGAAAACAAAACGAAAAAAAAGATGTTGAAGAGAATCGGGCGGGATCAGACATTAAAAAACGTAGAAATAAAAAAGAATCTAAGAAGATCAAGGAAGCAGAACTAGATTTGTTACTAAAAAAATATTTCCTTTTTCAATTAAGATGGGATGATTCTTTGAGTCAAAGAATGATCAATAATATTAAGGTATATTGTCTCTTACTTAGATTGACAAATGCAAAGCAAATTACTATAGCCTCGATTCAAAGAGGAGAAATGTGTCTGGATGTAATGCTGATTCAAAAGGATCTTGCTCTTACAGAATTGATAAAAAGAGGAATATTAATTATCGAACCAGTTCGTTTATCTATAAAAAGGGATGGGCAATTTATTATCTATCAAACCATAAGTATTTCATTAGTTGATAAAGTTAAAACTAATAAAAAATTCATAAAAAAACGAAATGTTGATAAGAATAATTTAGACAAATCCATTGCACAACATAGCGATATGCTTATGAATGAAGAAAAAAAAAATAATTATAATTTTCTTGTTCCTGAACATATTCTATCTCATCGACGTCGGAGAGAGTTGAGAATTCTAATTTGTTTCAATTTCTGGAATTGGAATGATATAGATAAAAATCCAAAATTTTGCAATGAAAACAAAATAATAAACTGTGGACAATTTTTTAATGAGGACAAGCATCTTAATAGAGATGCAAACAACTTTATTAAATTAAAATTATTTCTTTGGCCTAATTACCGATTAGAGGATTTAGCTTGTATGAATCGTTACTGGTTTGATACCCATAACAGCAGTCGTTTTAATATGTCAAGGATATATATGTATCCCCAATCCAGAATAAGTTAAGAAACTATTATTATATTTCCTATATATCACCTGACATAACATATTTGATATATGGCGAAAGATGTACATATGCATATGTTACATTTTAGTACATGATATTTATTTATTTTTGGATCTAGGAATAATAAATTAGTGGAATCTTTATTAAGTAAAAAAAAAAAAAATCACTCTCTTTCGTGAATGTGTAAATGTATTATATTTTATTCTATCGAAATCCTATTTTATGTTTGAAATAAAAATGGGATTTCGATAGAATAAAAAAGTATGAATAAATCTAAACTTTTGTTTATATCAGATTAAAATGACTGACATAATCATAACATAATATAATATTAATTATTATTTTTCCTGATCGGTAAAATCTATAAAAAATAAAAAGATAGAAAAAATTTTTTATGGTCAAAAATTCATTCATTTCAGTTATTCTGCAAGACGAAAAAGAAGAAAACAAAGGGTCTGTTGAATTTCAAATATTCAGTTTCACCAATAAAATACGGAGACTCACCTCGCATTTGGAATTGCACAAAAAAGATTTTTTATCTCAAAGAGGTCTACGAAAAATTCTGGGAAAACGTCAACGGCTGTTGGCTTATTTGTCAAATAAAAATAGAGTAAGTTATAAAAAATTAATTAGTCAGTTAGATATTCGGGAGCTAAAAACTCGTTAATTTTGAGGATTCATTTGAAAATTTTTTTTAGGTTTTTATTTTTATAAACCTCGTTTTGAGAAATTCATGGAATAATGAATTAGGAAAGAAAAGATATGACTGTACCGGCTACAAGAAAAAATCTAATGATAGTCAATATGGGCCCTCATCACCCATCGATGCATGGTGTTCTTAGACTTATTATAACTCTCGACGGTGAAGATGTTATTGACTGTGACCCCGTATTGGGCTATTTACACAGAGGGATGGAAAAAATAGCGGAAAACCGAACAATTATACAATATCTTCCTTATGTAACACGTTGGGATTATTTAGCTACTATGTTCACCGAAGCAATAACAGTAAATGCACCAGAACAATTGGGAAATGTTCAAGTACCCCAAAGGGCCAGCTATATCAGAGTAATTATGCTAGAGCTGAGTCGTGTAGCTTCGCATTTGTTATGGCTTGGGCCTTTTATGGCGGATATCGGTGCGCAGACTCCCTTTTTCTATATTTTCAGAGAGAGAGAATTGCTATATGATCTATTCGAAGCTGCCACAGGTATGCGAATGATGCATAATTATTTCCGCATCGGAGGAATAGCTGCTGATCTACCTCATGGTTGGATAGATAAATGTTTAGATTTCTGCGATTATTTTTTAACGAGTGTTGTTGAATATGAAAAACTTATTACGCGGAATCCCATTTTTTTGGAACGAGTTGAAGGAGTGGGCATTATTGGTGGAGAAGAAGCACTAAATTGGGGCTTATCAGGACCCATGTTACGAGCTTCTGGAATCCAATGGGATCTTCGTCAAGTTGATCATTATGAATGTTACAATGAATTTGATTGGGAAGTCCAATGGCAAAAAGAAGGGGATTCATTAGCTCGTTATTTAGTACGAATTGGCGAAATGAGGGAATCCATAAAAATTATTCAACAGTCTTTAGAAGGAATTCCCGGAGGACCCTATGAGAATTTAGAAATTCGGCGCTTAGATAGAGCAAGGAATTCCGAATTGAATGATTTTGAATATAGATTCATTAGTAAAAAACCTTCGCCTAATTTTGAATTGTCGAAACAAGAACTTTATGTAAGAGTAGAAGCCCCAAAGGGAGAATTAGGAATTTATTTGATAGGAGATAATAGTGTTTTCCCCTGGAGATGGAAAATTCGTCCGCCCGGTTTTATCAATTTGCAAATTCTTCCTCAGCTAATTAAAAGAATGAAATTGGCTGATATCATGACAATACTAGGTAGTATAGATATCATTATGGGAGAAGTTGACCGTTGAAATGATAATTGGCACAACAGAAGCACAAACTATCAATTATTTTTCTAAATCAGAATCCTTAAAAGAAGTCTATGAACTCATATGGCTATTTATCCCTGCTTTGACCCTTATATTGGGAATCATAATAGGAGTACTAGTAATTGTATGGTTAGAAAGAGAAATATCCGCAGCAATACAACAACGTATTGGACCCGAATATGCCGGCCCGTTGGGAATTCTTCAAGCTCTAGCGGACGGGACTAAATTACTTTTTAAAGAGGACCTCCTACCATCTAGAGGAGATATTCGTTTGTTTAGTATCGGACCGTCTATAGCAGTCATATCAATTGTATTAAGTTATTTAATAATTCCTTTTGGGTATCGACTTGTTTTAGCTGATCTCAGTATAGGTGTTTTTTTATGGATCTCCATTTCAAGTATTGCTCCTATTGGGCTTCTTATATCAGGATATGTATCGAATAATAAATACTCTTTTTTAGGTGGCTTGCGAGCTGCGGCTCAATCTATTAGTTATGAAATACCATTAACTCTATGTGTGTTATCAATATCTCTACGTGTGATTCGTTAGAACATGAACTTTGACCTCAAAATGAAATAAAGGAAAGAGGAATTAATGTATTGGATAGATATAGATATTTTTATTTTTTTATTCATCAGAGTTATTCAGGTCGATGAGTTAAACCAGATAGTTATATGAGTAAAACAAAACAGCTTATCAATGTGTAGTAAAAAGATAAAATATCATTCCCTATATACAAGAATAAAGCAGAAGTAAACATTAAGGAGTATAAACTCTTTATCCCAAGATTGAGATTCTCATCATATCTTGAAGCGGGTACAAAAGATCAACTGTATGGGATTACTGTCTTGTATGTATTACCATACAGGAGATCAATCAAAAATCAGTGGACGGTTAGGAACACCAAGGTACACAAAGGATTAGTAATAGAGATAATGTAAGGTATCAAAAAATAAGTATTTCCACATAAAACGAATCATAAGATGATAGGGGCTTTAAGTTGGTAGAAATGATCAAGCAGTACTTCCCCACGATTCCGATCTAGAGTATGCTCCTAGTCACTGATTCAAGAAATAACTATCAAGAACGAATTAATCCTTTATTCTCAGGAATACCTCTTATGAGAAAGAAGAACAGGAACAAAAGAAATAGAATATAAAAAAGATCTTTATTTATTTTTTCCTACATCTATACCAAATATATATGTATATATGAAATTCTTATTCTTTATGATTCAGTAAAGAATGTCTAATTCTTTTTATCTCTTAATATAACGAGTATTTTATTGAAAGATTAAGTTATTACGGAAGATTTAATTATAAGGGATGAGATCAATTCGGAAGCGCCCTTTTTTTTATTCTAGCAGACAGAATTCCATTGGTCTAATTTTTGGGACTCTACACGGTATTTTTATTCTATCTACCCCACCCCACAAAGATACCTATAATAATACCGAACCAGTCCTTACATTTATTTGTACGCGGCCATAGAGGAGCCGTATGAAGCTGAGGTCTCATGTACGGTTTTGGAATAGCGGTGCGAACAGTTATGTTATTATCGACTATGATTATCGAACAGTTCAAGTACAGTTGATATAGTTGAGGCGCAGTCAAAATATGGTTTTTGGGGGTGGAATATGTGGCGTCAACCTATAGGGTTTATCGTTTTTCTAATTTCTTCTCTAGCAGAATGCGAGAGATTACCTTTTGATTTACCAGAAGCAGAAGAAGAATTAGTAGCAGGTTATCAAACCGAATATTCTGGTATCAAATATGGTTTATTTTATATTGCTTCTTATCTAAATCTCTTAGTTTCTTCATTATTTGTAACAATTCTTTATTTAGGTGGGTGGAATTTATCTATTCCATACATATTTGTTCCTGAACTTTTCGGAATAAATCAAATTGCTAGAGTCTTTGGAATGACAATTGGTATCTTTATTACATTAGCTAAAGCTTATTTGTTTCTTTTTATATCTATCACAACAAGATGGACTTTACCCAGGATGAGAATGGACCAACTATTAAATCTTGGATGGAAATTTCTTTTACCTATTTCTCTAGGTAATTTATTATTGACAACGTCTTCCCAACTTATTTCACTATAAATAACACAATACGATAATGGTATTCTAGACTCATAACCTCTCTTAAACAAGAGAAAGAAACATCAACTTATTCGTGGATATCTACAATATGTTTCCTATGGTGACTGGGTTCATGAATTATGGTCAACAAACAATACGAGCCGCAAGGTATATTGGTCAAAGTTTCATAATTACCTTATCCCATGCAAATCGTTTACCTGTAACTATTCAGTATCCTTATGAAAAGTCGATCACATCAGAACGTTTCCGTGGTCGAATCCACTTTGAATTTGATAAATGTATTGCTTGTGAAGTATGTGTTCGTGTGTGCCCCATAGATCTACCTGTTGTTGATTGGAGATTTGAAGGAGATATTAAAAATAAAATATTGCTTAACTATAGTATAGATTTTGGTGTCTGTATATTTTGTGGTAACTGTATTGAATATTGTCCCACTAACTGTTTATCAATGACTGAAGAATATGAACTTTCTACTTATGATCGTCACGAATTGAATTATAATCAAATAGCTTTGGGTCGGTTACCAATGTCAGTAATTGGAGACTACACAATTCAAACAGTTATGAATTCGACTCAAATAAAAATAGACAAAGGTAAATATCTTGATTCAAGAACAATTACCAATTAGTAAGATTTTATTTTTCTATTTTGATAGAAAGGATCCAAACTTCTTTATTTATTTTTTTTTTTAGTCAATGTAACTAAAAGTAAAACGATAACTATTGATTGTTGAGAATAGCGGGTTTATTTAATATTTTTCGTTTTTATTTGGAAATATAAGATTCCAACTCTTCTTTTCTTCTGAATAAATTAAAATGAAAAAGTTGAGTTGGCCCAATAACTTTATCTATATCTACATAAATCTATATTACAATCGATACTGCATTACTACATTAAGATTTTATTTAGGAACGGTATCATAAACAATTAAAAAAATAGACTAATTTTTACTTCCTGGACTATTCAGTAAGGTCATGAAATCTTTCGATTTATTTATTTATTTTCTTATTTCATACATAATGGATTTACCTGGATCAATACATAATATTGTTGTAGTATTTCTGGGATCAGTTCTTATATTTGGGGGCCTGGGAATAGTATTATTTACCAATCCAATTTATTCTGCCTTTTCGTTGGGATTGGTTCTTGTTTGTATATCCTTATTCTATATTCTATCGAATTCTTATTTTGTAGCTGCTGCACAACTTCTTATTTATGTGGGAGCCATAAATGTCTTAATCATATTTGCTGTAATGTTCATAAATGGCTCAGAATATTCCAATGTTTCCCGCCTTTGGACCCTTGGAGATGGGGTTACTTCACTGGTTTGTACAAGTATTTTTTTTTTACTAATTATTACTATCCCAGATACGTCATGGTACGGAATTCTTTGGACTACAAGATCAAACCAGATTCTAGAACAGGACCTAATAAGTTATGTTCAACAAATTGGGATTCATTTATCAACAGATTTTTATCTTCCATTTGAACTCATTTCTATAATTCTTTTAGTTTCTTTAATAGGTGCAATTACTATGGCTCGTCAATCATAAATACTTATGATTTAAAAAATTTTTAGAATTAGAGATTTGAAATAAAATAAAAAAGGTTTAAGGTTTTTAGTTAAATCTATTGCCAATACCTTCTATTGTTCTGTAATATTTTGTTCTATATCTAGTCAATGAAATCAGTTGAATTGTTATTCATATTTAAATGAATCTAAATTGATGAGGAATTAGTCAATGATGTTCGAGCATGTACTTTTTTTGAGTGTCTATTTATTTTCTATCGGTATCTATGGATTAATCACAAGTCGAAACATGGTTAGAGCACTTATGTGTCTTGAGCTTATACTAAATTCAGTTAATATCAATCTCGTAACATTTTCTGATTTATTTGATAGTCGCCAATTAAAAGGAGACATTTTCTCAATTTTTGTTATAGCTATTGCAGCAGCTGAAGCCGCTATTGGATTAGCTATTGTTTCATCGATCCATCATAACAAAAAATCAACTCGTATCAATCAAGCAAATTTGTTGAATAATTAAATTAGTCGTAATCATTCATTATGTAATCATTGATTTTCATTATATAAATTATATAATAATAAAATAATAATTGATATTAATTTGTTAGATTTATTTGAATTTAAAATAGAATTAAAATTCCATTAATATTAATTAAATATTGTATTATTTGTTGACCAATTTGAATTCAGATGTGCGACTTGTATTGTATGACTGTGGTTGTTGAAAGAGAAATCAAAGTATCTTGGCACTTTTTCATGAACAAATTTAGAAATATATTGATTCTTAAAAAAATTAATAAATCATTGATTCATCTGGTGTCTACAATATAAACATATAATTAATTTACTACCATTTATTTTTAGCATACCAGATCGAAAATTTTTTATGTTCAAAACGGGAATTTATAGATTTAATGTCACATTCAGTAAAAATTTATGATACATGTATAGGGTGTACTCAATGTGTGCGCGCCTGCCCCACAGATGTATTGGAAATGATACCTTGGGACGGATGTAAAGCTAAACAAATTGCTTCCGCACCAAGAACCGAGGATTGTGTAGGTTGTAAGAGATGTGAATCCGCTTGCCCGACAGACTTTTTGAGTGTCCGTGTTTATTTATGGCATGAAACAACTCGCAGCATGGGTCTATCTTATTAATTGATACGTTACAAAAACTCCACTTGAATCATTTGATTCCTCATTTACCGACAAAAGCCCGTACTCGATAAAATCAATATATTATTCCGAGCACGGGCTTTTCTGGTCAAAGCGTATCTTGTCTTTATCACGAATCATTTTCCTTGGTTAACAATACTTGTTGTTTTGCCTATATTCGCAGGTTCTTCCATTTTTTTTCTTCCCCATAAGGGGAATAAGGTGTTTAGATGGTATACTATATGTATATGCTTATTAGAACTCCTTTTAACGACCTATGCATTCTGTTATCATTTCCAATTGGACGATCCCTTAATCCAATTGGAAGAAGATTGGAAATGGATAAATATTTTGGATTTTCACTGGAGACTGGGAATCGATGGGCTTTCCGTGGGACCCATTTTACTGACAGGATTTATTACTACTTTAGCTACTTTAGCGGCTTGGCCAGTTACTCGAAATTCACGATTATTCCATTTCTTTATGTTAGCAATGTACAGTGGTCAAATAGGATCATTTTCTTCTCGAGACCTTTTACTTTTTTTTATAATGTGGGAGTTAGAATTAATTCCTGTTTACTTACTTTTATCCATGTGGGGAGGAAAAAAGCGCTTATATTCGGCTACAAAGTTTATTTTGTACACTGCGGGGGGTTCTATTTTTCTATTAATAGGAGTTCTAGGTATGGGTTTATATGGCTCCACTGAACCAACATTAGATTTTGAAAGACTTGCTAATCAATCATATCCTATGGCATTGGAAATAATATTCTATTTTGGCTTCCTTATTGTTTATGCTGTCAAATCGCCGATCATACCTCTACATACATGGTTACCAGATACCCATGGAGAAGCACATTACAGTACATGTATGCTTCTTGCCGGAATTTTATTAAAAATGGGAGCATATGGATTGATTCGGATCAATATGGAATTATTACCCCGTGCTCATTCCATATTTTCTCCGTGGTTGGTGATAGTGGGAACAATACAAATAATCTATGCGGCTTTAACCTCTTTTGGTCAACGCAATTTAAAAAAGAGAATAGCCTATTCCTCTGTATCTCACATGGGTTTCACAATTATAGGAATTGGTTCCATAACCAACATGGGACTAAATGGAGCCATTCTACAAATACTTTCTCATGGATTTATTGGTGCTGCACTTTTTTTCTTGGCAGGAACCTGTTGTGATAGAATACCTCTTGTTTCTCTCGACGAAATGGGGGGGATAGCTGTCCCGATGCCGAAAATATTTACAATGTTCAGTAGTTTTTCGATGGCCTCTCTTGCATTGCCAGGGATGAGTGGTTTTGTTGCAGAATTAGTAGTATTTTTTGGAATAATTACCAGCTCAAAGTATCTTTTAATTCCAAAAGTACTAATTACTTTTGGAATGGCAATTGGAATGATATTAACTCCTATTTATTTATTATCTATGTTACGTCAGATGTTCTACGGATACAAGTTATTCAATGTTCCAAATTCTAATTTTGTGGATTCTGGACCACGAGAACTTTTTGTTTCGATCTGTCTCTTTTTACCAATAATAGGTATTGGTATTTATCCCGATTTCATTCTCTTACTATCAGTTGACAAGGTACAAGATATCTTATCTAATTATTTTTTATAGATAGTTTTTATTAATGAGACGGCAAGTCTTATAATTCTGTAAAATAAAGTGAATTAGAGTTGTAATGAGATGTATCTCGAGTTTTTGCGAACCATTTTATTTCTGGAGTCAAATGGTTCGCAAAAACTCGAGATACATATGAGATGATGTTCTTATGTTATGTATTGTTTATTCAATTAGATGTTAATGTGAATGAACCATAACTATGTAAACCTATTCCTAATAGATTGATCCCAAAATAACATATCCAAATTATAAGAAATCCTATAGAAGCCGCAAGTGCCGAATGTGTATCTTGTAAACTTTTATTTGTTCTAGTATGTGAATAAATCGCGAATATGATCCAAGTAATAAATGCCCAAGTTTCCTTAGGGTCCCAATTCCAATAAGATCCCCAAGCCTCATTAGCCCATACTGCTCCAGAAAGAATGCCTATGGTTAAAAAGGTAAAGCCTAAACTAATGACACGATAACTCCAATAATCTAAACGCTGAGTCAATTGATATTTGTAATAATTTCGAAATGAAATAAAAGAAGTGTTTTTAAAAACACTTCTTTTATCATTCAAATATTCGACTTCGCCAACAATAAATGATTTAATTACTAAATTCTTGCTTTTAAAAAACATATCGATGTTTTTTCGAAATGTAACGACTAAAAGAGCGACTGATAATAATGATCCACATAAAAGAGCTGCATAGCTTAATAGCATCATACTTACGTGCATCATTAACCACTGAGATTGTAGAGCAGGTACTAATATAGCGGATTGATGCATTTCGGTTGAAAGACCCGACGTGGCGAAACCTTGGGTAAAAATAGCACTTGGCGCGGTTATTACGCTTAAATAATTTTTATTATTTCGTATTTTAGGAATCATATGAATAATGGAGAAACTCCATGAAAGGAAGATTAATGACTCATATAAATTACTTAACGGGGAATGACCCGAATAAATCCAACGAATAACTAATAATCCTGTTATAGATAAAAAGGTAGCTATCATACCTCTTTCCGATGAATTGCGTAATCCTACGATTTCGTGGATTAATAAGGTCATAAAATGAATCGTAATCACAATTAAAATAATCGAAAAAGAGATATGAGTTAATATATGTTCTAAAGTTGCAAATATCATAAAAAGGGCGGGGGTTCTCCATTATAGAATTAAAATCGAGAATTAAATATATTATAGGATCCACTGTGTCCCTTTTAGGGGATGCCGCCACTCGGACTCGAACCGAGATGCTCTAGCACTGCTTCCTAAGAACAGCGTGTCTACCAATTTCACCATGGCGGCTTATTTGAAATAATAATAAATAATAATCAATTCATGTTAAATGGTCAAGATTCAAGGATTCAATATAGTTAGTAAACGTTAGAACCGATGAAAAAGACTTATTTAAATTAATATTTGAATGTTTACTAAGTATCGCCGTAGGGTTTAGCTTTAAGAATCAACTTTCATGTATCTAGTTTAGAATGTAAAAATAGAGTTATACCAAAACAGTCAGAACTAGATAGTTTTGTTCCGGGCCGAGGGTCGAGTTATAGAATTAAAAATCATTTTTTTTTTTTTTTTTTTTAGATGATTTTTTAATCAATGTATTGAAAATTAATAAAGATTAATAAAAAAAAAAAAAAAAAATGTCATATTTATCATAATTTTATTCGAGGCATTTTTCTAATAATTTCGATACCTTAGTATCATTAATAATACTCTTCGTAATTTCTTATAAATACTATCTAGTAACTATACTTCTAATTAGGTTTTGGGCTAGGCATATAACAAAAAACTTTTTCTTTATCAATTAAATTTTCACAATAGAATATTTAATTGATAAAGAAAAATTAGAATACTTAGTACTATACTAAGAGGCCAGTAAACATAAGAATTATTATTTACTATATAACACGCCACAGCAGTTAGTTCTTACTAATATTGATATTAAGGAGTTAAATACATTCAATACATTAGTTAATGTGAATCATTATATCTTAAAAAATATCTTAAAAATTTTTAAGTTCTTAATCGTATGTCGATTTAGATTATTCCAAAATTTTATTACTTGTTTGTTGCACAAAAAAACTTTTTGAATGCCCAGTAGAAACCGATTTAGCTAAAGAAAGAGCTTTTACTGCCGTTAAATATCCCTTCTTCTTCCAAATATTTCTACGAATACGTTTTTTTGATCGAGAAGTACGTTTTTTTGGAACCGCCATTCAAAAATAAAATACTAATTTTTATTATTGTATGTGAAAGACATATATTTAGATCGTTTTTTCGTCATTATCCATACTTATCCCATGGATAATAAATACTTTGTTCAAAACATGTAAAACATATCAAAATAATAGAAATATAATTCTATATAATTATATAATATATATGTAAATATGTAAAAATAAATATATACATATATACAAAATATACCAAAAGATTATGAATTATATATACGTATCCATGTATATATACCTATGCCATATCACATATATCTAGGGCTAAATGAAATATATAATAATTTTTTTTTTGTTGATTTCTTTTATTATTGTTCTTTTGGTTGGTGGATTTGAAACAATTAAATTTATAACAATAAAAAAACAAATATTTTTTTATGGAACAAACATATCAATACGCATGGATAATACCCTTTCTTCCACTTCCAGTTACTATGTCAATAGGATTTGGACTTCTGTTTATTCCTATAGCAACAAAAAATATTCGTCGTATGTGGGGTTTTACTAGTGTTTTACTGCTAAGTATAACTATGGCCTTTTCGGCCAGTCTGTCTATTCAGCAAATAAATGGAAGTTTTATTTATCAATATTTATGGTCTTGGACTATCAATAATGATTTTTCCTTAGAGTTTGGACACTTGATCGATCCACTTACTTCTATTATGTTAATACTAATTACTACTGTTGGAATCATGGTTCTTATTTATAGTGACAATTATATGTCTCATGATCAAGGATATTTGAGATTTTTTGCTTATATGAGTTTTTCTAATACTTCCATGTTGGGATTAGTTACTAGTTCCAATTTGATACAAATTTATATTTTTTGGGAACTCGTGGGAATGTGTTCATATTTATTAATAGGTTTTTGGTTTACACGACCGGTTGCAGCAAGTGCTTGCCAAAAAGCCTTTATAACTAATCGTGTAGGAGACTTTGGTTTATTATTAGGAATCTTAGCTTTTTATTGGATAACTGGCAGTTTAGAATTTCGGGATTTGTTCAAAATAGTTAATAACTTGATCCATAGTAATGGGGTCAATTCTACATTTGTTACTCTCTGCGCCTTTTTATTATTCGTCGGCGCAATTGCTAAATCTGCACAATTCCCTCTTCACATATGGTTACCTGATGCTATGGAGGGGCCCACCCCTATTTCGGCTCTTATACACGCTGCTACCATGGTAGCAGCGGGAATTTTTCTTGTAGCTCGGCTTCTTCCTCTTTTCAGAGTTATACCTTACGTAATGAATTTTGTTTCTTTAATAGGCATAATAACAGTACTATTAGGAGCTACTTTGGCTCTCGCTCAAAGAGATATTAAAAGAAGTTTAGCCTATTCCACAATGTCTCAACTAGGTTATATTATGTTAGCTCTAGGTATAGGCTCTTATCGAGCTGCCTTATTCCATTTAATAACTCATGCCTATTCTAAAGCTTTATTGTTTTTGGGATCCGGATCCATTATTAATTCTATGGAACCTATTGTTGGATATTCACCCGATAAAAGTCAGAATATGGTTCTTATGGGCGGTTTAACAAGATATGTTCCAATTACAAGAACTACTTTCTTATTAGGTACACTTTCTCTTTGTGGTATTCCGCCTCTTGCTTGTTTTTGGTCCAAGGATGAAATTATTAATGATAGTTGGTTGTATTCACCAATTTTTGCAATAATAGCTTGTTTTACAGCGGGATTAACCGCATTTTATATGTTTCGAATGTATTTACTAACCTTTGATGGGCATTTGCGTGTTCATTTTAAAAATTATAGTAGTACTAAAAATAATTCATTCTATTCCATATCTCTATGGGGAAAAGCAGTACCGAAAGTAGTCAATAGAAATTTACTTTTATCAACAATTAATAATAAGGTCTTCTTTTTTTCAAAGGATACATATCAAATTAATGATAATATAAAAAATCGAATGCGATACTTGAGTACTTCTTTTATAAATAAATACACTTACATGTATCCTCACGAATCGGACAATACTATGCTATTTCCTCTTCTTATATTGACACTATTTACTTTGTTCATGGGATCAATAGGAATTGATTTTGATCAAGGAGTAGTAGATTTTGATATATTATCGAAATGGTTAATTCCATCGAGAAACCTTTTGAATAAAAATTCAAACTATTCTATGAATTGGTATGAATTTTTTACAAATGCAATTTTTTCAGTAAGTATAGCTCTTTTTGGACTATTTATAGCATCCATTTTATATGGGTCTGTTTATTCATCTTTCAAGAATTTGGACTTAATCAATTCATTTGTAAAAAGGGGTCCTAAAAGAATCATCTTGGACCAAATAAAAAAAGTGGTATACAATTGGTCATATAATCGTGGTTACATAGACATTTTTTATACTAGAGTCTTAATCATGAGTATAAGAAGATTAGCCGAACTCATTCAGTTTTTTGATAGACGTATAATTGATGGAATTATAAATGGGGTTGGGGTTGCAAGTTTATTTATGGGAGAAGGGATTAAATATATGGGAGGTGGACGAATTTCGTCTTATCTATTCTTGTATTTATCTTATGTATTAATATTTTTATTAATCTTTTTATTTTATAATTATTTTATAATAAATTTTTAGTGACGGATACGTAAAAGATATTTTTTCTTTTCCATCACTTGGACATGTATAAAAAAAATATTGTGACATTTCATTTCGTACAGCATTTTCAAATAGATCATTTTTTATATATCTAAATGGACGATTCCATCGTTTATAATCGAAAAAAAAAGTCATAAGAGGTTTTTCAAACCGGAAATAGGCATGGGTCTTTTCTTTTTTTTCTTCTTTAAGTCTTCCCAATTCCCAATTCTCTTGATACCCATCAAGATAAGAATCTTCGTCAACAGGGCTATCCTTATAGGATGTCTCTTTAAAGTGGAATTCATCTTTTGTTTTTTCCTTTCCATTCACCCGGATCTCTTCCGTTTCATCTATTTTGTCCGGATCCTCTTTTTCTTCCGAACAAAGGGAAGGGTCTTCTTCGGTGGATCCCCCTTGTTCCTGTTTAGTCGCCTTCGTTTCGGAAGTTGTTTCTACATCGATTTCTTCCTCACTTTCTCCCTTTTCTTCTGTTTCTGAGGTTTCTTTCAGTTTCTTAGTGACAATAGGCGACGGCATTCTGCCTAAATAGTAGACACAGGTGATAAATAAGAGAATACTAAAGA